TTCCTGTAGCAATTGGGGTTATGGATTTTCAGTTTATGGGGGGTAGTATGGGATCCGTAGTCGGAGAGAAAATCACCCGTTTGATTGAACACGCTGCGAATCAAATTTTACCTCTTATTATAGTGTGTGCTTCTGGGGGGGCGCGCATGCAGGAAGGAAGTTTGAGCTTGATGCAAATGGCTAAAATATCGTCTGCTTTATATGATTATCAATTAAATAAAAAGTTATTTTATGTATCAATCCTTACATCTCCGACAACTGGTGGAGTAACAGCTAGTTTTGGTATGTTGGGGGATATCATTATTGCCGAACCCAATGCCTACATTGCATTTGCAGGTAAAAGAGTAATTGAACAAACATTGAATAAAACAGTACCCGAAGGTTCACAAGCAGCTGAATACTTATTCCAGAAGGGTTTATTCGACCTAATTGTACCACGTAATCTTTTAAAAAGCGTTCTGAGTGAGTTATTTAAGCTCCACGCCTTTTTTCCTTTGAATCAAAAGTAAAGCAAAATCAAGTAGAGCACTAAGTTCAATTATTTTATTTGTGTTTGTAGCAAAAAAGTAGTTAGTTTAGTGGAATCAAAGTAAATAAGATAATAATGGCGTTTTCTTTGGTGATAGAAGATCTAATTGTAGAAAGAATCAAAACGGAAGTTGAGGATAACTCTTTTTTTGACCTATATTCCTGATTACGAATCAAGAAGCCTTTATCAACATAAGTCCATTTATTTAGTTTTATTTAGTTCTACAGTTCTACATTCTTTGCACTTATTATACGTACTCAGTTAGAATTAGATATATAGATACTTAGATCTATACTAAGAATTTCAAATTCTTCAAATTCTATTAATAATAAATATTATCTAATTAGAATTCAAATTCTTAATTTCATTATAATTATTACAAGAGATACAAATAGTAAATTGAGGTACCCCTTCTATGACAAATTTGAACCTTCCATCTATTTTTGTGCCGTTAGTAGGCCTAGTCTTTCCGGCAATTGCAATGGCTTCTTTATTTCTTCATGTTCAAAAAAACAAGATTGTTTAGATCCGCTGGGACCCAATCTCATCCATTTTTTTTTGAAAACGTGAACTTGTATCATAACACGGATATCTATTTATTGAAATATAGTATAACATGTGATTTCCACCGAAGATAAAGGAAAAAACTCTTATGCCTGCAGAAACATGATATATGGATATATTAATTCTAGCAATTTTCAAATAGATCAGGATCGCTGGATGGCTGAAATGTAGTCGGTGAATCTATATGTATATCGATATGTATAGTGGGATCGTATTAAATAAAGAGTATGTTATTATTTTAGATTTAACCAATTTGATGAATTACTCCTAAAGGTTGACATCAAACTAGTGCTAGTTCACCTCAAACTAGTGCTAGTTGATGAGAGTTACTTCGGAAACAAAAAAGTAAAGTCAAATTTCTCTGGGGTATTATCTCAATTCCAATAAAATGCAATCGGGTAAAGTATGACTTGGCGATCAGAACATATATGGATAGAACTTATAACGGGGTCTCGAAAAATAAGTAATTTCTGCTGGGCCTTTATCCTTTTTTTAGGTTCATTAGGCTTCTTATTAGTTGGAACTTCCAGTTATCTTGGTAGAAATTTGATATCTTTTTTTACGCCTCAGCAAATCGTTTTTTTTCCACAAGGAATCGTGATGTCTTTCTACGGAATTGCGGGTCTCTTTATTAGCTCTTATTTGTGGTGCACAATTTCCTGGAATGTAGGTAGTGGTTATGATCGATTCGATAGAAAGGAAGGAATAGTCTGTATTTTTCGTTGGGGATTTCCGGGAAAAAATCGTCGCATATTCCTCCGATTCCTTATAAAAGATATTCAGTCCGTTAGAATAGAAGTTAAAGAGGGTATTTATGCTCGTCGTGTTCTTTATATGGACATCCGAGGCCAGGGGTCCATTCCCTTGACCCGTACTGATGAGAATTTGACTCCACGAGAAATGGAACAAAAGGCTGCTGAATTAGCCTATTTCTTGCGTGTACCAATTGAAGTATTTTGAGAGAACGTTCATTCAATTAATAAAGAAAACGTATATGAAAGAACCATAAAACGAAACTCTTTTTATGGTCTTTATGCGTATGCAAACCCATGCAATTCGATAACAAATAACAAATCGAAATAATAGATTCATCTCAGATGGCAAACCATTTCGAAATCAAGAATTTTTTTTTAGTTCAATATTTGTTGGAATTGACACTTTAGATCCAGATAGATCGTATCTTGTAAATTTTGAATTCTTTCTTTTGTATTCTTTAATGACCAACAATTGGATTTCTTAATTAAATAATGAGAACTAGCCAATTTATCTTTTGCCAGTCATTTTTTTTTATCATCGTAATATCTTTCCCTCAATCATTCTATTCCTGACTATGGGTAATCAGTGAAATTTTTTCGAAATATTGGATATTTTGATAGCAAAGGAGTTCTTTCGTCTCAAAATCTGAAT